TTCAGGACATTATAGCTATTCTTGGGTTGGACGAATTATCCGAAGAAGATCGTTTAACTGTAGCCAGAGCACGAAAAATTGAGCGTTTCTTATCCCAACCCTTCTTCGTGGCAGAAGTATTTACTGGTTCTCCAGGAAAATATGTTGGTCTTGCAGAAACAATTAGGGGGTTTCAACTGATCCTTTCCGGAGAATTAGACAGTCTTCCCGAGCAAGCCTTTTATTTGGTGGGTAACATCGATGAAGCTACTGCGAAAGCTATAAACTTAGAAGAGGAGGGCAAATTAAAGAAATGACCTTAAATCTTTGTGTACTGACTCCTAATCGAATTATTTGGGATTCAGAAGTGAAAGAAATCATTTTATCTACTAATAGTGGTCAAATTGGCGTATTACCAAACCACGCCCCCATTGCCACGGCTGTAGATATAGGTCTTTTGAGAATACGCCTTAACAACGACCAATGGTTAACGGTGGCTCTGATGGGTGGTTTTGCTAGAATAGGTAATAATGAAATCACCATTTTAGGAAATGATGCGGAAATAAGTACTGACATTGATCCGCAAGAAGCTCAACAAGCTCTTGAAATAGCTGAAGCTAATTTGAGTGGAGCTGAGGGTAAGAGACAAGCAATTGAAGCGAATCTAGCTCTCAGACGAGCTAGGACACGAGTGGAGGCTGTCAATGTTATTTCCTACTAGTTAAGTCATTAGACCAAACTAAAAAGAATAAGTTTTCAAAAAGTTCTTTACTTTAATATATACACCTACACCACATGTTGATTTTGCTAATTGAACACAATAAAGTTGAATCTGATAAAAAAAAGAAGATGGGTAGAAAAACTTATTAGATATCATTTCATCGATTCCAGTATCTAATAAGTTCTACCTACTATTGGATTTGAACCAATGACTACCGCCGTATGAAAGCAATACTCTAACCACTGAGTTAAGTAGGTCATTTATCACTACAAATGGGAACCCATCACTTCGGGAATTATAGATAGAATAGGATTTCCAAGCAATACTAATTTCTTTCTTTTCTGTTAAGCTTAAATAAAATAAATAAATCAGAGAGCTATCGTGTGGGATTATGAAATATCTATCTTGACAAGAAATTGTCTATATGTTAAGATGTCTATAACAAGGGCTATAGCTCAGTTGGTAGAGCACCTCGTTTACACGTGCGCCAATGCTTTTCAAAGGAGCCAATTATGCAATGAACATAATCGATCGTATTGAAAAATTGATGTCTTACTCCATTCCATAGGTTCGAGGGAACAAGAGAACAATAGCCTGACCTGACAAATATTGGGTTCGGTCCGATTCAGGCGCTAATTAAGTTGCCAAATCAAATAGAACCCACCCGCCAGTGATTTGATAGTTGATAAGGTAAATACCCATCCCATTCAATGCTAGGCATAATGAGTATAAGGGACTCAAAAAAACCTCTTTTCGCTCTATGAACTTGAAGGTGTATGAAGTCTCATATTCGACTGTTCCAGCGAGGCGATAGAGATTCTATTTAACTTAGGTTAATCTAGGCCGAAGGCAGACCTAAGTCAACGTAATACTTCCTTGAAACACTTTGGTATTGCTCCCCTAGATCAGAATACAAATAATGAATCATAGCACATGGAGCCATCTCATTATCTTCCTCTAAAGATAAAATATGGTAGAATAACTGATCTTTACATCAGTTGATGAAAGAGCCCAATGCAATAAAATGCATGTTGGGTCTTTGAAACAGTTCAAATCATTTCGATAATAATAAGTTTGATCTGTTTTACCGAGAAGGTCTACGGTTCGAGTCCGTATAGCCCTATAATCCTAATATATTTTATATTATTTTGGTAATGCTTTCATTTCCTCATAGTTCTGGCCACTCGGTTGGTATCATAGAAATGAAAGCATTACCAAATCCTCATGTAAATACATAAGATAAGTACAGAAAAAAATTTCAATAGATCCAATCTGTACTTCTCCAATTTTGTATGAATTACTCACCCTTTCTCATTAATAATCGTGGATGAATTAAATATTACTTTTTTTTTTTTCTTTTCCTGTACATGATCAAAGAGTTAGCGACACATTTTTGTTTTTGTATACCGAATCCCAATCAATTTAGGAAGTGGAAATCATGACATGATTCCGACTAAAAACTTCAACCTGACCCAATGAAATCTAGTCCTCTAATCCTAAGTAGCATGGGTCTAAGACGTATTCTTTTCTTGGTCTTAGGTCTCATATTTGTAGAAAACCCCTGCCCTGGCTAATGACTAATCTTTTTTTGGCAGAACAAGAGAAACCTTATTGATTGATTCACAAATAATGGAGAGATAATGAATTGGTACTAAAGGATTAACGTTTCTTCTTCCATATTCTATGAGTTGGGGGGTTTTGGGTTGGGGGTTTGATTTGGTCTATCGAATCATTCGATAATATGTAATTCTTTCATTATAAAATGTAATGTTATGTAAATCTTTTATGATTCCGTCGATT